TTTGGAAGTTATCACTTAGCAGGTTTCCATACCAAGGCTCAATCTAATCAAGTCCGTAGCGTCTACCAATTTCGCCATATCCCCTTTTGATACCAGGATCTAGTTGTAATTCCACCCACCTTTTTCATTGATCTTGGAACCATTGAATTTATTATCTAATGAATTCCTATATTGAAAAAGTGTATGCCGCGATTTTTTTTTCGCTATCCCCTATTGTTTTATCTCTATTGAATGAACCATATTTGTCTCAATCCGAGATGATTTTATCATTGATGTATCCGCAATTCAATATAGATACATATATCTCACATAGATATGCCCCCCCCTTAATTTTTACATTGTTATTTTGAATACTGTAAGGATCGATATTCATTAGTTTTTTGATTCCTATCTTTTTTTCTCCTTTTCCGAATGAAACCAAAGAAATGTCTCATTTTAATTAAGTTAAGAACTTAGTAAGAAAATTCTATTTATATTATTAAAACTAAACAAATACTAAAAATAGTATGACCCTTTGAATTAATTATATACTATAAAAATTATACTTCAAAAATTAATTTGATACTTAATCTTAATAATTATTTCATTTATTATTAATAATTAAGTAATTTAATTATTTCATTTTAAGTATTATATAATATAATATATTATTAAGAATATATAATACTTAACTTAAGTATCTTAAGTATTAAGTATTATTACATATTAAAGAATATAAAACAATTTCAATTTAACTAATTTAACTATAGTTATTAAAGTTATTAACTAAATTCATAACTGAGATCAAAAATCTGGTAGTTTACTGAATTCCTATTCACTATTTCTATTTCTGTTATGTGAGCCCGCTTAGCTCAGAGGTTAGAGCATCGCATTTGTAATGCGATGGTCATCGGTTCGATTCCGATAGCCGGCTTTTTATCGATTTTTCCATGATTGCTAATCTCTTCTCTCCTCTTCTTTCAAACGCTGAGTCATCGATCTATTATATCGTGTTAATTTGACAACTATGAATGCAAATTTTATTGAAGCAATTAGATCTCTACGGAACAAATTAAATCATAAAACTGAGCCTTAACTTCCTATACTATATATACATATACAAATATACAAAAAAAATTCGGATATTGATAGAATGAATTTCATTCGATTTTGTAGTACTTTGATTAGGATTAGATATTCTATTATTAGTATTAGATTAGTTTAGTATTTTTAGTTTTACTTTGTTTATCTTTTAGTTCTAGTTCAGTCTTAATTTAGATTTATTCTGTAAAATAAAATTTAAATAAAATAAAAAAAGGAGTTTTTATGTCTCGTTACCGAGGACCTCGTTTCAAAAAAATACGCCGGCTGGGGGCTTTACCAGGACTAACTAATAAAATGCCTAGATCTAGAAATGATCTTAAAAACCAATTGCGTTCTGGGAAAAGATCGCAATATCGTATTCGTCTAGAAGAAAAACAGAAATTGCGTTTTCATTATGGTCTGACAGAGCGACAATTACTTAGATATGTGCATATAGCCGGAAAAGCCAAAGGGTCAACGGGCCAAGTATTACTACAACTACTTGAGATGCGTTTGGATAACATCCTTTTTCGATTGGGTATGGCTTCGACCATTCCTGGAGCCAGACAATTAGTTAACCATAGACATATTTTAGTTAATGGTCGTGTAGTGGATATACCAAGTTATCGTTGCAAACCCCGAGATATTATTACTACGAAAGATAAACAAAGATCAAAAGCTCTAATTCAAAATTATATTGCGTCATCCCCCCGCGAGGAATTGCCAAAACATTTGACTATTGACTCATTCCAATATAAAGGATTGGTAAATCAAATAATAGATAGTAAATGGATCGGTTTGAAAATAAATGAGTTGTTAGTCGTAGAATATTATTCCCGTCAGACTTGAACCTAATTGAAAATTACAAAGAAAGGTTCAGATAATTTTGCCCACACCACTTTGTCGAAGAAATAGATTTCAATTCTCGGAAGGACCCCGATTCGCATTTTGATCATTCACGTATTACAAGCGGATCCGCAGTAGGATTTTTTTATTTCATTTTTGTTCTTTTCAATATTTGTATTTTACGTACTATAGTAGTGTAATTAGGAATAGAAAATATCTATCAAATAAAGAAAGGTCTTACTCTTAGAATAATGGTATCAATTGTTATTTGATTTGTGGTCGGTAAGGTCGGTGAATCAACAGAAACGGAAAGAGAGGGATTCGAACCCTCGGTAAACAAAAGCCTACATAGCAGTTCCAATGCTACGCCTTTAACCGCTCGGCCATCTCTCCTACTCTTATTATATTATTGACCAGAAACCGAGTGAATAGTGAGCCGTTCATATTATTTTATTGCAGTACAGGTACGACCAATCAAAGACCCTATATCCATAGGAATACAAATTTTGTTTTACTAGATCGTTAGTAATTCATGAATTGTCCCATGGATTTTTCTATTTTAATTGTATCGTGTATATGCGTTATGCAAACAAAACGGACAGTTCCTATATCTTACTCTATTTTATCATAGAATGATTATTCTATTTTTTTTTCCTCTTTTCTTTGGATCATAACCAATTCCTAAAGTAAAAAAAGGTCTTTGGTTATTCAACTGATATAAAATTGGAATAGTTCCGTTCATAGACATACTGCATTGCATACTATATTTTTTTCGTAATTATGAAATTGGAAGAAAATCCAATCTTATTAAAATATTTCTATTTCATATTTCTCCTTGTCCAAAAAGGAACAATTTGAGCAGAAGGTCCACATATTTTTTTGTATAATTAGTCTATTTTTATGATATTTCGTACTACTGTACATGTACAATTCCTTTCTTTGTGGGATCATTTTCCCAAGGAAAATGGAAAGAATTGTAGAACGGATTGATAATTATGCCCAGATCTCAGAGAAATGGAAATTTTATTGATAAGACCTCTTCAATTGTAGCCAATATCTTATTACGAATAATTCCGACAACTTCAGGGGAAAAAAGGGCATTTACCTATTACAGAGATGGTGCGATTTGATTTTCTTTTCAACCCTCAGTGGTTCGGGATAGAAAGAAATTATTGAAATAAACCTACGCCCGAGGAAGGTGAAGTTTGGAGATAGAACAATTCCTTCCGTCGTGTATCCTCGATTGATGCAGCCTCAGATGCTTTCATTATCGATTTTAGTATTGAGCGAAAGGTTATACCTATGGGTTCTGGACCATGAGTAAATCTTACTCCATTTAGTACCAATAGGCGCAGCATAGGGGAAGAAGCACTACTCCTAGGAATCAACAATACAAAAACTTTGTTTGTTATAAATTATACCCCTTTCCTTATTGGTATCGGGACTAACAAGAATGGTTGGGACAACAAGCATCCATCTCGTTCGCACTTTGGATACCCGTATAACCATCAAAGATTGTTGAAGTGACTAATTCCTGGAAATAGGAGGCGTTGAGAACAAAGAAATTGTTGGAGTTACCCCTTTCATCTAGTACTACTAATACGGTTGGTGTTAAGAAAAAACCTCCTTCGGGAAGGCTGGCTAGAGATTTCTTGTAAAAATACTAGCCCCTGTCAGTTCATAATGAAAATAGTGAAATTTGGATTCTATAGATTATTTCCCTTAGTACTATGCGCAGAAGGGAGGAGCCGTATGAGATGAAAATCTCACGTACGGTTCTGGAGCGGAGATTCCTTGAATAGAAAGAACGACCGTAACGGATGTCGGCTCAATCCGAAGGAAATTATGCAGAAGCTTTACAGAATTATTATGAAGCTACGCGACCAGAAATTGATCCCTATGATCGAAGTTATATACTCTATAACATAGGTCTTATACACACAAGCAACGGGGAGCATACGAAGGCTTTGGAATATTATTTCCGGGCACTAGAACGAAATCCATTCTTACCACAAGCTTTTAATAATATGGCCGTGATCTGTCATTACGTGCGACTATCTCCACTATAGAAAGAAGAAAAAAAGATCAAATCAGCTAGTAAATACTAGAAAAAATAGGCTTTCTACATATTATGCATCGTCAAAAGCAACGATTTTTATCAGCTGTAGCGAGGAAAGAGACTTCATGAGAACCAAAATATGAAGAAATAGGTACGGCCATATACTCTATGGATAAAAAAGGATCGAATTGATAGAGAAAGCACCGTAAAGATCAATTAGCGAGTTATTAGGTCGATACAGTTTAAGAACTGCTTACTTATGTCATGATATGATATAAAAATTAGGAATCAACTTATGTAATAGAGTTGATTCACTAAGGTATTCAGCAGCGGTGTAGCATCAGATCCCAAAGATAGTAAGTTATTTTTTCTTGCAGAGGAAAGTCTTTTTCAAAGAGTCTATATGAAATGAAAACGAGATAGTTACCTTTTAGAAAATTCTAACGATATAGGGGAATATTTATTCCTTAGTTTTCTGAAGGTGGGAGAAAAGATAAAACTGATTATTGATCGCAATTAGAGTTTAAAACTTAATGTAATTAACTTCTTCTGGTTAACCCAAGAAAAAATGAGATAGGCTTATGAGAAATCTAATTCAGTTAGGATAGGGTAGATTACTAAGATGGAACGCAAGCAAAAAGAATCGACTGCTGAGCCGTATGAGGTAGGAAACTCTCAAGTACGGTTCTAAGGGAAGGAATTGACCAACCTATTCCGACCGAGGAGAACAGGCCATTCTACAGGGTGATTCTGAAATTGCAGAGGCTTGGTTCGATCAAGCTGCTGAGTATTGGAAACAGGCGATAGCGCTGACTCCAGGTAATTATATTGAAGCACATAATTGGTTGAAGATCACGAGACGTTTTGAATTCGAATAAAACCACTCTCTCTTTTAATTTATTCAAATTTATTATTGGATCCATTAATAAAATAAAATAGATCGTTCCCATGAGAAGATCCAATCAATAATTTCATTATATCTCTTCCTTCTAAAATATTAGATTTTATTTTTATATGGTATCTCATAAGGATA